TTCCACCTTTATCCATGGATCCCTTATTCCTTCAATTGGAAGTATTGATCCAATTCAATAAAATTATGTTTCGTAATTTCATGATCCAATTTTTTCAATTTCGAACTGATTTTTGGATACAAATCACGAGAATTTATATTTTTCCTCGAATCTTTCATCGAGAGGTAAAGGATTAAATCCTTTTAAGAAATAAAGTTTTTGATCGGAATATTAATCAAACCGAAGGATCCCTTAACTATTAAGGGATTAATAGAACGAATCGCACTTTTACCACTAAACTATATCCGCTACAATGCAATTATTGTATATAAATGGACCTTTTGTCGAAGACGAAAATAAGTCGTATTAATAAGTAATAAAAAGATCGGATCAGAAAAGAATCATGAAAATTCGAGCGTTGACGTATTTTCATCGGGGCGACTAATGAGATTAGGAAAAGAGGACTCATTTTAATTAACTAATTAACAAGTTTTTTATTCTAGTAAAGTAATAAAGAATAATAATAAGGAATGGAACCTTGATTCTATATCATCTTTTTCTGTATCATAGGAATAGAAATAATAAATCTTCTTATGATTCTTGTTGTTTCTATTTTTTTGTTTCAAAAACATTTTGTGTTTTCAAATCAAATAAATAATTTTATCTACGATTCATTGGAACAAAAAAAGCCCGGCTAGGTACTGACCAGGCCAGGCCGTGGAACTAAAAAGAAAAGGACTTTTCGGATGAAATAAAAGAAGTACTTTATTTTGATTTATTTATAAATATTTTTAGTAATCTTTAATATATTGGTATTATTTATATATTAGGATTGGAGATATCTCTTCTTTTGAGCCCTTACTTTATCTAATTTATCTAAATGGAATTGAATTGCTAATAAAAAAAGTTTTTATCGATTATATAGATATCCATCGATATATCTATATAATTATCTATATAAATATAATTATATATGTCTATAATTATATATCTATATAATAAAAGGGGAGATAAAGATAATAAAGAGAGATAAAGAAGGGCTTTTTTCAAGCCTTCATTTTCTATTTTTTATACAATGTATCATAGTAATTATCCTTTTTCAATTTGGGGAGAGATGGCTGAGTGGACTAAAGCGTCGGATTGCTAATCCGTTGTACGATTTTTTTGTACCGAGGGTTCGAATCCCTCTCTTTCCGTTTCTGTCAATTACTTGGTATTTTTTTATAGTTGAGGAAAGATGTGGAATAGATAAAATGTTAAGAACATTTCAAAATCACGCAAGGAAAAAAATCTGATTTTTTTTATTCTTCACGCCCCGGATTACGTCCCGGGTCATTAGATAGGAATCCGAAAATGAAGAGAGAAACAAAGAATATTACTACTGTATAAACAAATAGTTTGAGAGTAAGCATTACACAATCTCCAAGATCATTTTTTTTTTTTTTTTAAAAAGAGAATAGATTCTCTATTTTAACCTGTTTTGACACCAAGAAATGCAGTGAAATGATTTCTAGAAATAGGAAAAAATTTTAAGACTTGAGTCATTGATTACTAAAAATTGGATTTCATACCCACAATTATATATTGTGGGGGACTCTAACAGGGTCGTTCAAAGGAAAAAAGTAAGAATAAGAAAATGAGAGTGATCCAGATTTATCACAGCTATAGAAGAATTTCAATATTGGACTCAACTCAAAGGTTCAGACTGTATGTACGACTTATCTGATCTTATAACTAGTTAGAATCTTTTTTTTTCTAGTAAATCATGAATTTGTCTCGGACAGTATTCAAAATCTTATCGAAAGCTTACGGCAGCTTGCCAAACAAAAGCTAATAGAAAAAAGAATAGAGGTATTACTGGCATAACATCTACTATTGGATTCAAAAAAGCGTAGGCCTCGGGCAATTTGGCGACGAAAAAACTACTTGAATAAAGGAAAGAATTAAGACAGATATCGATGAAACTTAAGATATTAAGCATAACAATTTTTTTTTCTTTGTTCTTGAAGATAATTGTATTTCTTTTGATTTGATTGAGTTATTAATCCCCTATTATTGCTATGATATAAGGGATAAGGGAAAAGGGAAAAATTAATAACATAAAGTAGGTCAAAAAACCTTTCTTTGATTTGAACTCAGCCAATCAAAAATCCTTCAATTCTCAAATAAAAAGAGAATAGAAGAAATCCTACTTTCATACAATATCTTAATGGAATTATATGTAATGATCAATAAATTGAGTTTAATTGGATCTATAAACGTATCAAAATCCGAGCAACAATCTAATTTTTTCGATAAATATTTGTACTGGAATTGACGACGAACCACTACCAATATTAGTGTTTATTAGTGTTGAATATAAATGGGGCGTGGCCAAGTGGTAAGGCAACGGGTTTTGGTCCCGCTATTCGGAGGTTCGAATCCTTCCGTCCCAGAGTATGCGTAATATATATAATAATAGTATATTATAAGATATATAGAAAAATATTCGATATCATATCAGACTAAAGATTCCCCTTTTAAACAACCTTATGCTTAAGAGTCGAGTATTAGATATAGATCGAATGTGATTGTTCTTTCTTATTTTCTTATAATAATGCATTTATTTAAGAAATGCGAAAGCCTCTCTTATTCTCTATCTCTTAAATGGTGTGTGAAACCCGAGTATTTTTTTTTTTTTCTGTGGATTTATGAATTATAAACACGAAGGTCTTGTGTTTTTGGCACTAATGGAATTCAATCAATGCTCTTAAGTTTCTTAAGACCTATTTAGGTTACTCAAATTTTGAGTAGAATAAAAAAATAGGTAGGAACAATCGTTTAATCTAGATCTGTTTGACTTTGGCCTTATACACGATAGTCTAGCACCTCCGAAACTAGTCCAGTCCCCGTAGGATCCTTTTTTGATTTATGATGCATCTACTCTATATAATTGGGGGGGTAGATAGGAGTTAATCCATAATGGAAGATATCAATTTTAATATCTGCCCGAATCTGATTAATAAAGAATAAAGTTACATATGTAACATGTATTTCTTTTCACCTCATTTTTTCGTATTTTGTGTTTGTCTGTAATGAATAATTGTAAATCCAAGTAACAATTCATACATCTTTTTCACTTTATTTTAGGGAAAGATTATTTGAGTCTCTTAAGTTAAATAAACTAGGTAGAAAATGCTGATATGTATTGTTATTATGTATTTTTATCGTTTTATTTCTTTTTTTGTGAAAAAGATTTTGATTTTGGATCTATCTAATTGATGGGTTAATCCGAATATACATTTATTTATGATAATAAAATGTAATAAATCCTTTTTTTTACAAAACTTTATTCAAATAATAATATTGAGGTAGGAAATTTTCAATCAATTAAATCTTTTTAATGATTTCTTATGAGTCCTTGGTACTCGAAGAAGTGTGAAACTCGTGAATCCATTCTATGAAGAAATTGAAAAATGGAGATTCTTAATTATTCGTAATTAATTATTTCTTAATTGATTTTATAGAAATGAAAAAAAATCTCTCTATATATATTATATAGAAAATATCTATATATAGAGAAATAAATATTGCACTCATACAAAAAAAATGTTATTGATCCAATATATACAATAAAATATGGGTTTAAATAAATTGAAGTATTGCTAAGACTTTTTCAAAAACTACCCATGTCATAAGAGTATAGATTACTATGGACCAACTAACCCAATGACTATACATGATTCCATAAATGAATCAATTACATACCAGTTCCAAGAAATTAGAGGTTATGGTAAAACTTCGTTTAAAACGATGTGGTAGAAAGCAACGTGCGACTTGAAGGACATGATCCGCTGTGGATTCTTACACCCACCATTTTATGTTATATAGGAATGAAGATGCTCTTGACTCGACATCGTTTGTTCTGTTCCACTAGAGCTCTTATTTTTTGAGGGTTTTGATGTAAATAGTACATGATGGAGCTCGAGTAGAAAGTATTGATTCATTTATCAAGGGCAGAGATCTAGGGTTAGTGTCAATCAATAAGTTAAAATTAAAACTACTTCGTAAGTATAGGTTCGGTATAGAAATCGAAAGGATCCAATTCGAACAAGTTTCAAATTCAAACATCAAATTTGATCAAAAGTGTATCACACGAGAATCCATTATTTATATGATTCTTTGATAAAAAGAAATCACAAAAAATGGTATGTTGCTGCCATTTTGAAACGATTAAAGATCACCGAAGTAATGTCTAAACCCAATGATTCAAGGCAAGGATAAAGGATCCCGGAACAAGTAAAAATCTTTTTCAATTGTCTCAATAACTAAACTAGATTCGAATGAAGAATCGAAAGAGATTCTAAAGGAGACAGGCAAAAATAAAGGGGTTAGAGACCGCTCAATAAATGAAATGCTTAAGCTTAAGGGTTGTTTTCCTTTGAGTGAGAGTTATCCAACTTGAGTTATGGGGATAAGAATGAGTTTTTTTTTCAAAAAAGAAACAAAAGAATAAGAAAAAAGTATTTAAATCATAATCTAATTGATTTAAAAATCTATGGATCTATTTGACATTAATTAGAATTCTATACATAACTTTGAATTTCCTCGAGCTGTACGAGGAGAAAACTTCTTATACGGTTCTGGGGGGGGGTATTGTTAATTTACATCTATCCCAATGAGCCGTTTATCGAATCATTGCAATTGATGTTCGATCCCGAAGAGAAGGAAGAGATCTTCGTAAAGTGGGTTTTTATGATCCGATAAAGAATCAAACCTATTTAAATGTTCCTGCTATTCTATATTTCCTTGAAAAGGGTGCTCAACCTACAGGAACTGTTCATGATATTTTAAAGAAGGCAGGTGTTTTTACGGAACTTCACCTTAATCAATAACCGAAATTCCGTTAATATTAATGAAATAAAAAAAAGAGGGTGTGGATAACTTGTATATAGCTTTGGCTAACCTTTTCTTTAGTATTTCCCCCCTCTCTTGTTCTATTCATACTATACACTTATTATCTTAAAATTCCGTCTTCGATAACGACAAAAAGATATTTTGATTTTATTGATATAAATTGATCTAAGATGGATAGAAAAAAGATCAATCAAGTGACTAAATGAACTAATTGGTTCTCTACGATATATTATAAATAAAAATTTGTATATTACCTCATCAATGGGGTGATTTTGTTGCAATTTTATCAATAAATAAAAAGGGTGGATTAAGTTTTTTTACTTATTTATATTTATGGATTGAATAAACCCGATATATTTTTTTCTACTTCTTCCTTAATTTCTTCTTTCGCCTACATCTTTTATGTCTATCTATGTTGATTATGTCTATAGTGCCAATCCAAGTCCGTAGTTTTTTGAATTCTTTATCTCTTATTTTAATATAATTTATTATTATTAGAATATTTTCTCTATTATATTTTGTTAGCTTTATCTAGTTAAATATAACTATATTTATTTTATATATATAAAATAAATATAAAATAAATCTATTTATTCCATTCAAATGGTTATTTCCATTTGTTTTTTATTCATTTATAATTCTTTTGTTTTCTCCATTGTAGGCGTTTTTCCTTATTCACATTCATATTGACAACAGTGTATCAAACAAATATAATCCGATCGTGTATAAATGAAGCTAGTTATCTCTGTTTCATGACCTTTGCTTTTCACGCACATGATGGTCTCAGTGTATTTTCTGTGATACAAAAAATTACTTTTGTGTGATATAAGAAGTTTTTTTTTTATTGGAATATTTTGATTACGTCGTCTAATTTCATTTCTTTTGTTATTTTGATTCCGATTGTATCTACACAGAAAAATTTTTGATATTTTTGGGGTTGCTAACTCAATGGTAGAGTACTCGGCTTTTAAGTGCGGCTAGCATCTTTTACACATTTCTATGAAGTAACAGATTTGTCCATACTATCGGTAGATTTTGTAAGACCGCGACTGATCCTGAAAGGAATGAATGGAAAAAGCAGCATGTCGTATCAATGGAAAATTCTAGTAATATTTTTACCTTACTAGATTAGGCCAAACCTTGTTTGAATTCTTGATGCGGAAAAAAAAAGTCAAGTCGGGTCGAATGAATAAATGGATAGGGCACTATGCTCCAATTCTAGAGAAATAAAAAGTAACGGGCTTATGTTCTTAATTCGAATGATTCCCCGATCTAATTAGACGTTAAAACTATATTAGTGCTTGATGCGGGAAAGACTTTTCTTATGAGTGAGGTATCCATTTTTTTCTAAGTCCTAACTATTAGTTACTCTACGTTATGGGGTAGAGGGGAATGTGTAGAAGAAGCAGTATATTGATAAAGAGTTTTTTTCCAAAATCAAAAGCGCGATTGGGTTGAAAAAATAAAGGATTTCTAACCATCTTTTTTATCCTAAAATATAAACCAATTAGATGGCAAAAGAAAAGAGAGGATAGAGAGTCCGTTGATAAGTCTTACCTATTTTCGAGGTATCTATTATTATTCTTTTTTTACTGTAATACCTTGTTTTGACTGTATCGCACTATGTATCATTTGATAACCCAATAAATCCATTATAGTATCCCCAGTTCAAATCAAATTTCAAATGGAGGAATTTCAAGGATATTTAGAACTTGAGAAATCTCGGCAACGTGACTTCCTATACCCACTTATCTTTCGGGAGTATATTTACGCATTTTCTCATGATCATTTTTTAAATGGATCCATTTTGTTGGAAAATTCTGGTTATGACAAAAAATCCAGTTTACTAATGGTAAAACATTTAATTACTCGAATGTATCACCAGAATCATTTTTTTTTTTCACTAATTATTATAACAAAAATCCATTTTTGGGGTACAACAAAAATTTGTATTCTCAAATGTTATCAGAAGGGTTTGCAGTCATTGTGGAAATTCCATTTTCCCTACGATTAGTATCTTCCTTAGAGGAAGAAGAAATCGTAAAATCTTATAATTTACGATCAAGTCATTCAATATTTCCTTTTTTAGAGGATAAATTCCCACATTTAAATTATGTGTCAGATGTATTAATACCCTATCCCCTCCATCTGGAAATTTTAGTTCAAACCCTTCGCTCCTGGGTGAAAGATGCCTCTTCTTTTCATTTATTACGGTTCTTTTTTCACGAGTATTGTAATTTGAATAGTCTTAGTACTTCAAAAAAATTTATTTCTTTTTTTTCAAAAAGAAATCGAAGATTAGTCTTGTTCCTATACAATTCTTATGTATGTGAATATGAATCCATTTTCCTTTTTCTACGTAACCAATCTTCTCATATACGATTAACTTCTTATAGGGGCCTTTTTGAGCGAATATATTTCTATGGAAAAATAGAACATCTTGTCAAAGTGTTTGCTAATTCTTTTTCGGCTATCTTACGGGTCTTCAAGGATCCTTTCATGCATTATGTTAGATATCAAGGAAAAGCTATTCTGGTTTCAAAAGATACGCCACTTCTGATTAATAAATGGAAATATTACCTTGTCAATTTATGGCAATGTCATTTTTATGTGTGGTCACAACCA